TGCTGGTGTAGCTTAACCTAAAGCATAACACTGAAGATGTTAAGAAGAACCCTAGAAAGTTCCACAAGCACAAAAGCTTGGTCCTGGCTTTACTATCAGCTATCGCTCAACTTATACATGCAAGTATCCGCACCCCCGTGAGAATGCCCTCAATCCCCCACCCGAGGACGAGGAGCTGGCATCAGGCACACACATCCTAGCCCAAGACGCCTTGCTACGCCACACCCCCAAGGGAACTCAGCAGTGATAAACATTAAGCCATAAGTGAAAACTTGACTTAATTAGAGCCTATATTAGGGGTTGGTAAAATTCGTGCCAGCAACCGCGGTTATACGAAGGACCCCAGTTGATAGATGCGGCGTAAAGAGTGGTTAGGGGTACAAAACTTAATAAAGCCAAACTACCTCCAGGCCGTTAATAAGCACTACGAGATAATGAAGCCCAATAACGAAAGTAACTTTATTTATACCTGAACCCACGAAAGCTAAGAAACAAACTGGGATTAGATACCCCATTATGCTTAGCCTTAAACTCAGATATTTTAACTACAAGAAATATCCGCCAGGTTACTACGAGCGTAAGCTTAAAAACCAAAGGACTTGACGGTGTCTCAGACCCACCTAGAGGAGCCTGTCCTAGAACCGATAATCCACGTTTAACCTCACCACCCCTTGTTAACCCCGCCTATATACCGCCGTCGCAAGCTTACCTTTTAAGAGGTCAACAGTAAGCATAATGGGTTTAAACCCAAAACGTCAGGTCGAGGTGTAGCTTATGAGGTGGGAAGAGATGGGCTACATTTTCTAAGTCAGAAAATACGAATTGAGTTATGAAACTAACCCCTGAAGGTGGATTTAGAAGTAAAAATAAAACAGAGGGTTATTTTGAACCAGGCTCTGAGATGCGCACACACCGCCCGTCACTCTCCCCAACAAATACTCGTGCAGTAAATAACCAAATAAATTTCATACACGGGGAGATAAGTCGTAACACGGTAAGTATACCGGAAGGTGTACTTGGAGAATCAAAACGTGGCCGAGATAATTAGGCACCTCCCTTACACTGAGACTACATCCATGCAAGTTGGATCGTTTTGAGCCAAACAGCTAGCTTGATTACCAAACTTAAATTTCAATATAATAAACTTCACCCGACTCTACTATAAATAATTAAAACATTTTCCTGCCTTAGTATGGGCGACAGAAAAGGCACTAAAAGCAATAGAACAAGTACCGCAAGGGAAAGCTGAAAAAGAAATGAAATAACCCATTTAAGCCTAAAAAAGCAGAGATTAATCCTCGTACCTTTTGCATCATGATTTAGCCAGAACCCCTGGGCATAGAGAAACTTTAGTCCTCAACCCCGAAACCAAGTGAGCTACCCCGAGACAGCCTATTTTAGGGCCAACCCGTCTCTGTGGCAAAAGAGTGGGAAGATCTCCGGGTAGCGGTGACAGACCTATCGAACTTGGTGATAGCTGGTTGCCTAAGAAATGGATATAAGTTCAGCCTCGTACTCCTTCACCCACATAACACACTATGGGGTAGAGAAAATTACAAGAGTTATTCAAAGGGGGTACAGCCCCTTTGCCTCGGGATACAACCCATACAGGAGGTTAAAGATTACACTCAACAAGACAACCGCTTCAGTGGGCCTAAAAGCAGCCACCTTAGATAGCGTTAAAGCTCAAGCAGATTATCATCTATTATTCTAATATTAACATCCTAAACCCCTACCACTAATAGGCCCCTCCATACCCTTATGGAAGAGATACTGCTAAAATGAGTAACAAGAAGGCAACCCCTTCTCCACACCCAAGTGTATATTAGATCGGACCCAACACTAATAATTAACGAACTCAACCAATGAGAGAAAAGTAATTTAACAATTTATCAGGAAAAACTTACACAACCAATCGTTAACCCTACACTGGAGGAATTTAAGGAAAGATTAAAAGAGATGGAAGGAACTCGGCAAATACAAGCCTCGCCTGTTTACCAAAAACATCGCCTCTTGCAACAATCAACGTATAAGAGGTCCTGCCTGCCCGGTGACCAAGTTAAACGGCCGCGGTATCTTAACCGTGCGAAGGTAGCGCAATCACTTGTTTTTTAAATGAAGACCTGTATGAATGGTGAAACGAGGGCTTAACTGTCTCCCTTCTCTGATCAGTGAAATTGATTTACCCGTGCAGAAGCGGGTATATTTATACAAGACGAGAAGACCCTATGGAGCTTAAGGCATAAAATCAACTATGTTAAAACCCCACATAAACGGAATTAAACTTTATAGAACTGATTAACGTCTTCGATTGGGGCAATCGCGGGGAAAAACAAATCCCCCATGTAAGCAAGACATTTTCTCAAAACTACGAGATACACCTCTAAGCCACAGAACCTCTGACCACAAGATCCGGCATAGCCGATCAACGAACCAAGTTACCCTAGGGATAACAGCGCAATCCCCTCCAAGAGTCCATATCGACAAGGGGGTTTACGACCTCGATGTTGGATCAGGACATCCTAATGGTGCAGCCGCTATTAAGGGTTCGTTTGTTCAACGATTAAAGTCCTACGTGATCTGAGTTCAGACCGGAGTAATCCAGGTCAGTTTCTATCTGTAAAGCTACTCCTTCTAGTACGAAAGGACCGAAGAAATAAGGTCCCTATTCAAAACATACCTTACCCTCAATTAATGAAATCAACTCAATCAAATAAGAGGGGGCATAAAAAACCCAAAGAAATTTGGGGCTCAGGTGGCAGAATCCGGCAATTGTGAAAGGCCTAAGCCCTTTTCCTAGGGGTTCAAATCCTCTCCTCAGCTATGATTTTATTAACTCACTTGATTTGTCCCTTGACTTATATTGTACCCGTTCTGCTAGCAGTAGCCTTCCTCACACTTATTGAACGAAAAGTCTTAGGGTATATACAACTACGCAAAGGCCCAAATGTCGTCGGACCATATGGCCTACTTCAACCCATCGCAGATGGGGTAAAACTATTTATTAAAGAACCAATCCGTCCATCCACCTCATCCCCCTTTCTCTTTTTAGCCGCACCAATACTAGCCCTTACTTTAGCTATAATATTATGAGCCCCCTTACCAATACCCCATCCCGTAACAAACCTTAATCTCGGACTATTATTTATACTCGCCCTATCAAGTCTTGCAGTATACTCCATCTTGGGCTCCGGATGGGCATCAAACTCAAAATATGCCCTTATTGGTGCTTTACGGGCAGTAGCCCAAACCATCTCCTATGAGGTCAGTCTTGGCCTTATTCTACTGTCTATTATTATCTTCACCGGTGGGTTTACTCTCCAAATGTTCAACACAACACAAGAAACTACGTGACTTCTTCTTCCAGCCTGACCACTAGCAGCAATATGATATGTATCTACTCTTGCAGAAACAAACCGAGCCCCATTTGACCTTACCGAGGGCGAGTCAGAGCTAGTATCTGGGTTTAATGTAGAATATGCAGGAGGCCCCTTCGCATTATTTTTTCTAGCTGAATACGCCAACATCCTCTTAATAAATACCCTGTCAACTGTTCTATTTATGGGGGCATCCCACACCCCATCAATTCCAGAAATTACATCAATTAACCTTATAATTAAGGCAGCACTCCTTTCAGTCCTATTCCTCTGAATTCGCGCTTCTTATCCCCGATTCCGCTACGACCAACTCATACACCTAATCTGAAAAAATTTTTTACCGCTAACACTAGCACTTATTCTCTGACATGCCGCCCTCCCAATTGCATTCGCAAGTTTGCCCCCCCAACTCTAATAATACTAGAGCTGTGCCCGAGAGCCCAGGGATCACTTTGATAGAGTGACAAACGAGGGTTAAAGTCCCCCCAGCTCTTTAATACCCCCTTATAGAAAGAGAGGGTTTGAACCTCTGTCCAAGAATTCAAAACTCTAGGTGCTTCCACTACACCACTTTCTACTGAAGCAAGATAAGCTAAGCAAGCTATGGGCCCATACCCCAATAATGAAGGTTTAAATCCTTCTCGTGCTACTATGACCCAATACATTTATTATGTGATAATTTATTGCCTCAGCTTTGGAACACTATTAACTTTTATTAGCTCTCATTGATTGATTGCTTGAATAGGAATGGAAGGTAATATATTTGCTATTATCCCCTTAATAACCAAAAATCACCACCCTCGCGCATCAGAAGCCGCAACCAAGTATTTCCTCATTCAAGCCTTTGCTTCCGCAGTTCTTCTCATTGCAACAATTTTTAATGGTTACACCAAAGATCAATGAGAGATTGCACAAATCCAGTCATCAGGCTCAATTATCTTAGTAATTCTAGCTTTATCCATAAAACTAGGAGCTATTCCATTCCACTTCTGATTACCAGAAGTAATACAAGGCATTGACCTTACAACAGGCCTAATTTTATCCACATGGCAAAAACTAGCACCTTTCGCCCTACTCCTTCAAATTACTCATGAATTGGACCCGCTCATATTAAGTCTACTTGGCTTCGCCTCAGCCGCCCTAGCAGCCTGAGCTGGATTAAACCAAACTCAACTACGAAAAATCTTAGCCTATTCATCCATTGCTCACCTCGGCTGAATATTTGTTATCGTGCAACAAGCACCCCAAGCAACCATCTATGCACTTATTATTTATCTTCTCACAACCACCGCAGCCTTCCTCACCCTTAAAGAATCATCCGCTACAAAAATCAACTCCTTTTCACTTTCCTGGGCCAAAGCCCCATTAATAGCGATTCTTGTAGGCCTAATTCTTCTTTCATTAGGAGGCCTCCCCCCTTTTATAGGCTTCTCACTTAAACTAGCTATCCTAGAACAACTCTCTAAACAAGAAATACATGCACCCGCCACCATACTAGCATTTGCTTCTTTAATTAGTCTCTCTTTTTACGTACGACTATGCTACTTCGCAATCATTACCCTCTTTCCCGGCTCAACTGCATCCAAGACTTCTTGACGACGCAAAAAAAAACAAGACAAAATTACCCTAGCCACAGTCGCAACTGCCGCCATTATTCTCTTGCCGATTGGTCCCCTTATTGCCGCCCTCATCCACTATACAATTTAGCTCTCGTTTAATATACCAGAAACTTAGGTTAATTTAAACCAAGAGCCTTCAAAGCTCTAAACGAAGGTTAAAATCCTCCAGTCTCTGTAACACCTAAAACTTGTAGGTTATTATCCCACATCTTCTGAATGCAACCCAGACGCTTTAATTAAGCTAAAGCCTTTCTAGATGAGAAGGCCTCGATCCTACAAAATCTTAGTTAACAGCTAAGTACCCAATCCAGCGAGCATTCATCTACTTTTCCCCGCCTCCTATAAAAAGGCGGGGGAAAGCCCCGGTAGAAACTAATCTACACCTCTGGATTTGCAATCCAACGAGCTAAACACCACGGGACTGATAAGAAAAGGACTTAAACCTTTGTTAGCGAAGCTACAATCCGCCGCCTATGCCCTCGGCCATCCTACCTATGGCAATTACCCGTTGATTATTTTCTACTAACCACAAAGACATTGGCACCCTTTATCTAGTGTTCGGTGCATGAGCCGGAATGGTAGGCACAGCCTTAAGCCTATTGATCCGGGCAGAGCTCGGTCAACCAGGATCTTTATTAGGCGACGATCAAATTTATAACGTTCTGGTAACTGCACATGCTTTCGTTATAATTTTCTTCATAGTAATACCTATTATAATTGGGGGATTTGGGAATTGACTTATCCCATTAATAATCGGTGCCCCCGATATGGCTTTCCCTCGAATAAATAATATAAGCTTCTGACTCCTCCCCCCATCTTTCCTTCTTCTCTTGGCATCATCTGGGGTTGAGGCTGGGGCTGGGACAGGGTGAACTGTCTATCCCCCCCTTGCCGGGAATCTTGCTCATGCTGGGGCCTCCGTTGATCTGACCATCTTCTCCCTTCACCTGGCAGGTGTATCTTCAATCCTAGGAGCTATCAACTTTATTACAACTATTATTAATATAAAACCACCAGCAACCTCACAATACCAAACACCTTTATTTGTATGAGCTGTACTAGTGACAGCAGTACTTCTTCTTCTTTCACTACCAGTTTTAGCAGCTGGAATTACTATGCTCTTGACTGATCGAAACCTTAATACTTCGTTCTTTGACCCTGCAGGCGGGGGCGATCCTATTCTTTATCAACACTTATTCTGATTTTTTGGCCACCCGGAGGTTTATATTCTAATTTTACCAGGATTTGGGATAATCTCCCACATTGTCGCCTATTATTCAGGAAAAAAAGAGCCTTTTGGCTATATAGGCATGGTTTGAGCTATAATAGCAATTGGCCTTCTAGGCTTTATTGTCTGGGCCCACCATATATTTACAGTTGGAATAGACGTAGATACTCGAGCATATTTTACCTCTGCAACAATAATTATTGCAATCCCTACCGGAGTTAAAGTATTTAGCTGACTGGCCACTCTACATGGTGGATCAATTAAATGAGAAACCCCTCTTTTCTGGGCTTTGGGGTTTATTTTCCTTTTTACTGTAGGCGGACTTACAGGTATTGTACTTGCCAATTCCTCCTTAGATATTGCCCTTCACGACACTTATTACGTAGTTGCACACTTCCACTATGTCCTATCAATAGGGGCCGTATTTGCTATTATAGGAGCCTTCGTTCACTGATTTCCCCTATTCTCTGGTTATACCCTTCACAGCACTTGAACAAAAATTCACTTTGGGGTAATATTTATTGGTGTCAATTTAACTTTTTTTCCTCAACATTTCTTAGGATTAGCCGGAATACCCCGACGATATTCAGATTACCCAGATGCCTATGCTCTTTGAAATACAGTCTCATCCATCGGCTCCTTAATATCACTAATTGCTGTAATTATATTCCTATTTATCTTATGAGAAGCCTTCACAGCTAAACGAGAAGTTCTGTCCACTGAATTAACCTCAACCAATGCCGAATGATTACACGGATGCCCTCCGCCTTACCACACATTTGAAGAGCCCGCCTTTGTTCAAGCCCCTATTCACGAGAAAGGAAGGAATCGAACCCCCTCATGCTGGTTTCAAGCCAGCCGCACAACCACTTCTGCTTCTTTCTTCCATATGTTACTAGTAAAATATTACATTGCCTTGTCAAGGCAGCATTGTAGGTTAAAGCCCTGCGTACCATAGGCTTCATCTAGCTTTATGGCACATCCATCACAACTAGGATTCCAAGACGCGGCTTCACCTGTTATAGAAGAACTTCTTCACTTCCACGACCATGCATTGATAATCGTTTTTTTAATTAGCACATTAGTCCTTTATATTATTGTCGCAATGGTATCCTCTAAATTAACAAATAAATATATTTTAGATTCTCAAGAAATTGAAGTTGTATGAACTATTTTACCAGCAGTAATTTTATTTCTTATTGCCTTCCCGTCCCTTCGCATTTTATATCTGATAGATGAAATTGGTAGCCCCCATTTAACCGTCAAAGCCTTAGGACACCAATGATACTGAACATATGAATATACAGACTATCAAGACCTTAGTTTTGATTCATATATAACCCCAACTCAAGACCTTTCCCCAGGTCAATACCGACTACTTGAGGCAGATCACCGTATAGTAATTCCAATAAATTCCCCCATCCGAGTCTTAATTACATCTGATGATGTTATTCACTCTTGAGCTGTCCCAGCCCTTGGTGTAAAGACAGATGCCATGCCTGGCCGACTTAATCAAACAGCTTTCATTGCTGCACGTCCCGGAGTATTCTATGGACAATGCTCCGAAATCTGCGGCGCAAACCACAGCTTTATACCTATTGTAGTGGAGGCCGTACCACTAACTCACTTTGAAAATTGATCATCTATTATGCTTAAAGACGCCTCGCTAGGAAGCTGTAAGGGTTCAGCATTAGCCTTTTAAGCTAAAAGTTGGCGGCTCCCGACCGCCCCTTGTGAAATGCCTCAACTTATACTTAAACCTTGATTTCTTACACTTGCCTTTACTTGGTTGGTTTTCCTAATTGTTATTCCCCCAAAAACAATAAAATATAACTTTAACAATGAACCAGAATCCTCTAACACTCAAAAATTAAAAACTAACGCTTGAAGTTGAGTTTGGCATGGGTTTCTTTGACCAATTCTTAACCCCTTATCACCTAGGTATTCCGCTTATTGCAATTGCCCTTACATTCCCATGAATCCTTTTTTTTACTCCTTCTGACCGATGATTAAGTAATCGTACAATTATACTCCAGGGACAATATGTTGGTCAATTTACTCGACAAATCTTTACCTCTATTAATCAAGGTGGTCATAAATGAGCTTTAATGCTCACCTCTTTAATAGTATTTTTGCTCTTTATTAATATACTAGGACTACTACCATACACCTTTACACCAACAACCCAACTCTCCCTAAATATGGGGCTTGCCGTTCCCTTTTGACTGGCCACAGTAATTATTGGCCTACGAAACCAACCAACCGCGGCTTTAGCACACCTACTTCCTGAAAGTACCCCTCCTTTATTAGTACCTGTACTTATTGTTATCGAGACTATTAGCCTATTTATTCGACCTCTTGCACTAGGAGTCCGATTAACAGCTAATTTAACAGCACGCCACTTACTTATTCAACTTATTGCAACCGCAGTTTCAGTCCTCGCCTCAACAACCACTATTGTGGCTTTATTAACAATGTCCGTGCTACTACTATTAATAATGCTAGAAGTTGCAGTAGCAGCAATCCAAGCTTACGTCTTTGTATTACTAGTTAGTCTGTATTTACAGGAAAACACCTATGACCCACCAAGCACACGCATTTCATATAGTTAGCCCAAGCCCTTGACCTTTAACCGGCGCAGTAGCTGCCCTATCAATAACATCAGGTCTCGCAATCTGATTTCACTTTCGTTCTATAACACTAATAACACTAGGTCTTATTTTACTTCTTTTAACTATATTTCAGTGGTGACGCGATATTATTCGTGAAGGAACTTTCCAAGGCCACCATACCCCCCCCGTTCAAAAAGGCTTACGCTATGGAATAATTTTATTTATTACATCTGAGGTATTCTTCTTCTTAGGCTTTTTCTGGGCTTTTTATCACTCAAGCCTTGCCCCAACTCCTGAACTAGGAGGATGCTGACCACCTACAGGGATTATTACCCTAGACCCATTCGAAGTCCCCCTACTCAACACCGCCGTCCTCCTTGCATCAGGGGTTACAGTCACCTGGGCGCATCACAGCCTTATAGAGGGGGAACGAAAACAGGCTATTCAAGCCCTCACCCTCACAATCCTTTTAGGTTTTTATTTTACCGCCCTCCAAGCCATAGAATACTATGAAGCCCCATTTACAATCGCTGATGGTGTCTACGGTTCAACATTCTCTGCGGGGGGTGTTTCTTTTGTTGTACACGTCATTATTGGCTCAACATTTTTAGCCGTCTGCCTACTTCGACAAATTCTTCACCACTTTACCTCTCAGCATCATTTCGGGTTTGAAGCAGCTGCCTGATATTGACACTTCGTAGATGTAGTTTGACTTTTCCTATATGTCTCTATCTATTGATGAGGCTCGTATCTTTCTAGTATTAAATTTAGTACAAATGACTTCCAATCATTTAGTCTTGGTTAAAGTCCAAGGAAAGATAATGAACCTAATTACAGCTATTTTTTTTATCTCAACAGCCTTATCCCTTTTATTAACTGTAATTTCATTCTGAGTACCCCAAATTAACCCTGATGCAGAAAAACTCTCGCCCTACGAATGTGGATTTGACCCTCTTGGTTCAGCCCGCCTTCCATTCTCCTTACGATTCTTCCTGATTGCCATTCTATTTCTATTATTTGACCTAGAGATTGCCTTACTCCTTCCCCTGCCCTGGGCAAATCAATTATTATCCCCACCCTCTACTTTATTTTGAGCCTCATCTATTCTAATCCTTTTAACCCTAGGATTGGTTTATGAATGAACTCAGGGGGGCCTTGAATGGGCAGAATAAGGGATTAGTCCAACAAAGACCCCTGATTTCGACTCAGAAGATTGTGGTTAAAGTCCACAACCCCTTTATGACACTTACCCTTTTCAGCCTCACCTCAGCCTTTGCACTCGGCCTATCCGGCTTAGCTTTTCATCGCACCCATCTATTATCTGCTCTCCTTTGCTTAGAAGGTATAATATTAACTTTATTTATTGCCATAGCCCTTTGAGTCTTACAACTAGAATCAGCCACCTCCTCCTCCGCTCCCATACTCATTATTACCTTTTCTGCTTGCGAAGCAAGTGTTGGCCTAGCCCTTCTTGTCGCTACAGCCCGAACTCATGGGACTGATCACTTACAAAGCCTTAATCTCCTACAATGCTAAAAATTCTTTTTCCTACACTCATACTTCTCCCAACCATTTGATATTTACCTCATAAATGGTTGTGAACAAATACAACAATACAAAGCTTTTTCATTGCCCTGCTTAGTCTTACTTTACTAAAATGAGACTCAGAAACCGGATGAACAACCCCTAACTCCTATATAGGCACAGATCAATTATCTACTCCCTTCCTAGTACTTGCTTGCTGGTTACTTCCAATAATAATTCTTGCCAGTCAAAACCACATATCTAGCGAACCACTAATTCGCCAACGAACCTACCTTGCATTAATAGCTATTCTCCAAACTTTTTTAATTTTAGCATTCAGTGCCACAGAAGCCATAATATTTTATGTAACATTTGAAGCAACATTAATCCCGACTTTAATAATCATCACACGATGGGGAAACCAAGCTGAACGCCTCAACGCAGGCACCTACCTCTTATTTTATACGCTAGCCGCCTCCCTTCCTCTCCTAATCGCCCTTCTTCATTTACTCAAGAGTATAGGCACCCTCTCTTTCCTAACATTTAATTATTTACCACACATATCCCTCATACTCATTGGTAATAAAATCTGATGGCTCGCTTGCCTATTAGCCTTTCTTGTTAAAATACCCCTTTATGGTGTGCACCTGTGACTACCTAAAGCCCAATGGGAAGCCCCAGTGGCCGGGTCTATAGTCCTTGCAGCAATTCTACTTAAACTGGGGGGTTATGGCATTATCCGTATAACAGCAATCCTAGCCCCTCTAACCACGCAACTAGCCTACCCATTTATTGCCTTAGCCTTATGAGGTGTAATTATAACAGGCTCAATTTGCTTACGACAGACTGATATAAAATCTCTAATTGCCTACTCCTCTGTAAGCCATATAGGCTTAGTGACAGCAGGGGTTATAATTCAAACCCCATGAGGACTTACAGGTGCTATTATTTTAATAATTTCCCACGGTCTCGTCTCTTCAGCCCTTTTCTGCCTAGCTAATATAACTTACGAGCGAACACATAGTCGGACAATAATGTTAGCCCGGGGCCTACAAGTCCTACTCCCCTTCACAACTGTATGGTGATTTATTGCAAGCCTAGCCAACCTCGCCCTCCCACCTTTACCTAACCTAATGGGTGAGTTAATAATTATTTCATCCTCCTTTAACTGATCTCCTTGAACCCTAATTTTTACCGGAGCAGGAACCCTAATTACAGCTGCCTACTCACTATACCTTTTCTTAGTGTCACAACGGGGGCCAACCCCTGTTCATATTACAAAACTCCCCCCCTCTTATACTCGTGAACACCTACTGCTAGCAATACATTTAATCCCTCTTCTCCTCCTTGTACTCAAACCAGAGCTCATATGAGGATGGTTCTATTGTAAATATAGTTTAAACAAAACATTAGATTGTGGTTCTAAAAATAGTGGTTAAAACCCCCTTATTCACCGAGAGAGGTCTTGAGACAGTAAAAACTGCTAATTTTTATATCCACAGCTAAACTCCGTGGCTCACTCGCGCTCCTAAAGGATAATAGCATATCCATTGGTCTTAGGAACCAAAAACTCTTGGTGCAAATCCAAGTAGTAGCTATGTATATTACCCCTCTTATACTCTCATCCTCACTTACTCTTATACTAAGCATCCTCATCTTCCCACTCCTAATATCCTTAAAACCTCAACCCTTAGGGCCTGGATGAGCCGCTAGTTATGTTAAAACAGCCGTAAGTACCGCATTTTTTATCAGCTTACTACCACTAATAGTTTTTCTAGACCAAGGTACAGAAAGTATTATGACTGACTGACACTGAATAAACACTACAAACTTTAACATTAATATTAGCTTTAAATTCGACCATTATTCCCTGATTTTTATGCCCATTGCCCTCTTTGTCACCTGATCAATTCTAGAATTTGCAACCTGATACATACACTCGGACCCCTACATAAACCGATTTTTTAAATACCTCCTACTTTTCCTAGTAGCTATAATTATGCTAGTTACTGCTAACAACATATTCCAATTTTTTATTGGCTGAGAGGGTGTTGGAATTATATCCTTTCTCCTTATTGGTTGATGATATGGGCGCGCAGACGCAAACACCGCAGCACTTCAAGCAGTCCTTTACAACCGAGTAGGTGATATTGGATTAATTTTAAGTATAGCCTGAATGGCTACCAACTTAAACTCATGAGATATTCAACAAATCTTCTTTCTGTCAAAAGACTTCAATATAACAATCCCTTTATTTGGGCTAATTCTAGCCGCCACAGGAAAATCAGCCCAATTTGGGCTTCACCCATGACTCCCATCAGCCATAGAGGGCCCCACACCAGTTTCAGCCCTATTACACTCAAGCACAATAGTTGTAGCAGGTATCTTCCTTCTTATTCGCCTCCACCCATTAATGGGGGACAATCAATTAATTTTTTCAACCTGTCTTTGCCTCGGAGCTTTAACTACTTTATTTACCGCCACCTGTGCCCTTACTCAAAATGATATTAAAAAAATTGTAGCTTTTTCAACATCCAGCCAACTAGGCCTAATAATAGTTACTATTGGCCTCAACCAACCTCAACTAGCATTTATGGTTATCTGCACCCACGCCTTCTTTAAAGCAATACTATTTCTCTGCTCCGGCTCAATTATTCATAGTCTCAGTGATGAGCAAGACATTCGAAAAATAGGAGGTCTACATAAACTTATACCACTCACCTCCTCCTGCCTTACTATTGGAAGTCTTGCTCTCACGGGTATTCCCTTCCTTGCAGGCTTTTTTTCTAAAGATGCTATTATTGAGGCCCTAAACACCTCTTACTTAAACGCCTGAGCCCTTACCTTGACTATTATTGCCACTTCTTTCACCGCAGTATACAGCTTTCGACTAGTTTTTTTTGTGACAATAGGAACACCACGATTCCTAGCCCTCTCTCCCATTAATGAAAATAATCCAGCCGTGATTAACCCTATCAAACGCCTAGCCTGAGGAAGCATTATTGCAGGCCTACTACTTACGTCTAACTTCCTGCCTTTTAAGACCCCAATTATAACTATACCTCTTCTTCTTAAACTTACAGCATTACTAATTACAATTCTAGGTTTTTTAATTGCCATAGAACTTGCAGTAATAACTTCTAAACAGTTTAAAACTACCCCTAATTTACCTCTACACAACTTTTCAAATATACTAGGATTTTTTCCCTCAACAGTACACCGCCTCGTGCCTAAACTTAACCTCACCTTAGGCCAACTAATTGCTACACAACTGCTAGACCAAACATGACTCGAAAACTCTGGCCCTAAAGGACTAGCATCACTGCAAATAAAAGCATCTACACACGCCAGCGACCCACAACAAGGAATAATTAAGACCTACTTAACTATTTCTCTCCTCACCATTATCCTAATCCTCCTCCTTACTATATTCTAAACTACTCGAAGGGCCCCCCGACTTAAGCCCCGAGTTAATTCTAGTACCGCAAAAAGAGTCAGTAATAACCCTAAACCTCCCACAATTAATATTAACCCACCCCCAGAATACAATAATGCAACCCCCGCAATTTCAGTCCGCAAAACATGAAAATTTTTCTCATCAGAAATAAACCAAAAACCATACCACTCTTTAAGAAAATATAACCCTGCCCCCCCGACCCCTAATGTATATAAAACAACATAACCAATAACTGACTGATCCCCCCAGCTCTTAGGATAAGGTTCCGCTGCTAAGGCAGCTGAATAAGCAAACACTACAAGCATTCCACCCAAATAAATTAAAAATAATACTAAATAAAGAAAAGAGCCCCCATGTCCAACCAAAATACCACAACCAGCCCCAGCTGCCACAACCAACCCCAGCGCAGCAAAATAGGGGGCAGGATTAGAAGCAACAGCCACCAAACTAATCACCAAACCCAACAAAAATAAATAAAGAAGGTAGTTCATAATTCCTGCTTGGACTTTAACCAAGACCAATGATTTGAAAAACCACCGTTGTATTCAACTACAAGAACCTCTAATGGCCAGCCTACGAAAAACACATCCTATTCTAAAAATTGCCAATGACGCACTAATTGACCTACCTGCACCATCTAATATTTCAGCATGATGAAACTTTGGCTCTCTTCTACTCCTCTGTCTTATCGTACAAATCTTAACTGGCTTATTTTTAGCCATACATTATACCTCTGACATTTCCACAGCTTTCTCATCCGTAGCCCACATTTGCCGAGATGTAAACTATGGCTGAATAATCCGAAATATGCATGCCAACGGAGCATCATTCTTCTTTATCTGCATTTTCTTACACATTGGTCGAGGCCTTTATTATGGTTCCTACCTTTATAAAGAAACATGAAATATTGGCGTTATTCTTCTTCTATTAGTCATAATAACCGCATTCGTGGGTTATGTATTACCATGAGGTCAAATATCATTCTGAGGTGCCACAGTAATTACAAACCTCCTCTCCGCAGTCCCCTATATAGGGGATATACTAGTACAATGAATTTGAGGGGGCTTCTCTGTGGATAACGCAACCCTAACACGATTTTTTGCCTTCCACTTTCTTTTTCCATTTATTATTGTAGCAGTAACCCTCCTTCATGCCCTTTTTCTACATGAAACCGGCTCAAACAACCCTATAGGATTAAACTCAGACATAGACAAAATCTCTTTCCATCCGTACTTCTCATACAAAGATCTTTTGGGGTTCGCAATTTTATTAACCGCACTTACATCTTTGGCCTTATTTTTCCCTAACCTCCTAGGAGACCCAGAAAATTTTACACCCGCTAATCCACTTGTTACGCCACCTCATATTAAACCTGAATGATATTTTCTTTTTGCCTATGCCATCCTTCGATCTATCCCTAATAAACTTGGAGGAGTATTAGCACTTCTATTCTCAATCCTTGTGTTAATACTGGTACCACTACTCCATACATCTAAACAACAGTCAATGACATTCCGACCACTCTCCCAATTTTTATTCTGAGCCCTAGTTGCAGACGTAATTATTCTTACATGAATTGGGGGTATGCCAGTTGAACACCCCTTTATCATTATTGGTCAAATCGCCTCAATCCTTTACTTTATAATTTTTCTTATTCTTAACCCCCTCATCGGCCTGATTGAAAACAAATTCTTCATCAAACTATGCCTTAGTAGCTTAAGCTTAAAGCACCGGTCTTGTAATCCGAAGATTGGAGGCCAAACTCCTCCCTAACGCCAGAAAAGAAAGATTTCAACTTTCACCACTAACCCCCAAAGCTAGTATTCTAAACTAAACTATTTTCTGCCATATAGCACTAATAAATTAATATTTTGTATCAGTAATAAAATGTCTCTACATACATCTGATATATTTACACATAAGTGCTTATACATAAAATGGAAAAAACCATTATACATATATGTATTAATACATATATGTATTATTTTACATACATATATGTATTAGTACATATATGTATTATTTTACATACATATATGTATTAGTACATATATGTATTATTTTACATACATATATGTATTAGTACATATATGTATTATTTTACATACATATATGTATTAGTACATATATGTATTATTTTACATACACATTCTTTAAAACATTAACTTTACAAGAACAGTACGAGGGTTAAATACTATTTTGACAACAATTAATAAAATAAGGTAGACATAAACCATCTAATGGCCCCACACGGGCTTAAATATATTAACTTGATTAATAGATTTATCCCTATTACTCCATCACAACATTTTCTATGCAAGGACCCAACTAAAATCGGTCCCCAGAATCTTAATGTAGTAAGAGACCACCAACCAATTTGTTTAAATGTCCACGGTCCTTGATGGGTCAGGGACAATAATTGTGGGGGTAGCACAAAATGACTATTACTGGCATCTGGTTCCTATTTCAGGGCCATATTACGTAAACACTCCCCCCCCGGATAATTATATCTGGCATCTGATTAATGGTGTTGATCCGATTGTCCATGACCCACCATGCCAAGGCGTTCTTTTATATGCATAGGGTTCTCTTTTTTTTCGGTCTCTTTCACCTGGCATTTTACTGCTGACGTAATGACCTAATACAAGGCAGTACATTTCCTTGGAGTAATTAATTGTAATGTAAATTTTTAAAGACATTACTTAAGCATTGCATATATCTATATCAAGAGCATAATATATAATTTCTTACCCTAGAATCCCTAAGGTTCCCCCCCCCTAACCCCCCACGAAATAAGGGTACGTAAATGAGCACGTAAACGTTAACTTCTTCCCCCCCCCCCCCCTTTTTTTAGTTCCCAAAGGACCCACCTTTTTATGTAACCACTTTATATCGTTTCTAAATACACGCTATAAAGTGGCCATAAACCTGCTGGTGTAGCTTAACCTAAACCATAAGAAAAACCCGAGAAAATTTTATAACTATAAAATCTGTCCAGACTTTACTATCAGCAATTGATTCACTCTACGCAAGTAACCACTTTATATCGTTTCTAAATACACGCTATAAAGTGGCCATAAACCTGCTGGTGTAGCTTAACCTAAACCATAAGAAAAACCCGAGAAAATTTTATAACTATAAAATCTGTCCAGACTTTACTATCAGCAATTGATTCACTCTACGCAAGTAACCACTTTATATCGTTTCTAAATACACGCTATAAAGTGGCCATAAACCTGCTGGTGTAGCTTAACCTAAACCATAAGAAAAACCCGAGAAAATTTTATAACTATAAAATCTGTCCAGACTTTACTATCAGCAATTGATTCACTCTACGCAAGTAACCACTTTATATCGTTTCTAAATACACGCTATAAAGTGGCCATAAACCTGCTGGTGTAGCTTAACCTAAACCATAAGAAAAACCCGAGAAAATTTTATAACTATAAAATCTGTCCAGACTTTACTATCAGCAATTGATTCACTCTACGCAAGTAACCACTTTATATCGTTTCTAAATACACGCTATAAAGTGGCCATAAACCTGCTGGTGTAGCTTAACCTAAACCATAAGAAAAACCCGAGAAAATTTTATAACTATAAAATCTGTCCAGACTTTACTATCAGCAATTGATTCACTCTACGCAAGTAACCACTTTATATCGTTTCTAAATACACGCTATAAAGTGGCCATAAACCTGCTGGTGTAGCTTAACCTAAACCATAAGAAAAACCCGAGAAAATTTTATAACTATAAAATCTGTCCAGACTTTACTATCAGCAATTGATTCACTCTACGCAAGTAACCACTTTATATCGTTTCTAAATACACGCTATAAAGTGGCCATAAACCTGCTGGTGTAGCTTAACCTAAACCATAAGAAAAACCCGAGAAAATTTTATAACTATAAAATCTGTCCAGACTTTACTATCAGCAATTGATTCACTCTACGCAAGTAACCACTTTATATCGTTTCTAAATACACGCTATAAAGTGGCCATAAACC